ACCACCGAAAGGTTTGGTCGCATACTTGAAAAATAACCCAAAAAATCAAGGGAATGCTTGGATAATTGGTTTATATAAATCCTTCCTGGTTGAGACCACACATAAGAATGACATTGCCATAAATTGACAAGATAATATTTCCACTTATTCATCAGAAGAGGGGTATCCTTCGAAGACAGAATAGATTTTCCTTGATATCTAACATAATGCATAAAAGGATCCTTCAAGAACCATAAGATGGCGGCCGGAAAATCATTAACGAAGACTTCTTCTACAGGATATTTTTTTTTTTCATAGAAATGTATTCGCTCAAAAAAGATACCAGAAGAGGTTAATCGTAAATGAGAAGATTGATTACGAAGAAAAAGTAAAATGGATTCGTATTCACATACATGAGAATTATATAGGAGCAAGAATAATCGTGGATTACTTTTTGAAAAAATAATTTTTTTTGGAGTAATAAGACTATTCCAATTATAATACTCGTGAAGAAAGAGTCGTAATAAATGTAAAGAAGAGGGATCTTTCACCCAATAGCGAAGGGTTTGAACCAAGATTTCCAGATGAATGGGGTAGGGTATTAGTACATCTGATACATAATTTAAATGTGGGAATTTGTCCTCTAAAAAAGGAAATATTGAATGAATTGATCGTAAATTATAAGATTTTACGATTTCTGTCGCCTCTAAGGAAGATACTAATCGTAGGGAAAACGGAATTTCCACAATGACTGCAAATCCCTCCGACATCATTTGAGAATACAAATTTTTGTTGTACCCAAAAAATTTTTTTTGGTTAGAATCATTAGCGGAAATTATCAAATGATTCTGTTGATACATTCGACTAATTAAACGTTTTATAATTAGTAAACTATATTTAGTGTCATAACCTACATTATCCAACAAAATCGATCTATTTAAACCATGATCATGAGCAAGTGCATAAATATACTCCCGAAAGATAAGTGGGTATAGGAAGTCATGTTGCTGATATCTATCTAGTTCTAAATATCCTTGAAATTCTTCCATTTTTAATGTGAACAAGAAAAGAAATAGGTGATTTATTGGGTTATCAAATGATACATAGTACGATACAGTCAAAACAAGGTATTATAGTAAGAAAATACCTCGGAACAAGTAAGACTCATCAACAGACTCTCTAGCCTCTCTTTTTCCATCTAATTGATTTATGTTCATTCTAGGGTAACAAGATGGTTAGAAGTCCTTTATTTTTTCAATCCAATCGCTCTTTTGATTTTGAAAAATCTTTATCAATATACTGCCTTCTTCTACACATTTATCTCTACCCCATAATGGGTAATAGCTAATAATTAGGACTCATAAGAAATTTATAATCCACTCATGGGAAAAGTTTTTCCCGTATTAAGCACTAATATATTTTTAACGTCTAATTAGATCGGGTAATCATTCAAAAATTAAGAACAGAAGCTCATTACTTTTTGTTTCCCTATAATTGGAACCGTAGTAGGGCTCTACCCATTTATTCACTCGACCAAATTCATTTTTTTTATTACACGACAAGAATTCAAACAATTTTAATAAGGTTTTGGACCTATTCGGTAAGAATGAAATATTCTTAGAATTATCCATTGATACGACATGCTGCTTTTTCCATTCATTCCTTTCAGGATCAGTCGTGGTCTTACAAACTCTACCGATGGTATGGACGAATCTTTTGCTTCATACAAATGTGTAAAAGATGCTAGCCGCACTTAAAAGCCGAGTACTCTACCGTTGAGTTAGCAACCCAAATAAAATAATTAGAATGTGTAGATACAATCGGAATCTCAATAAAAAAAAGATTGAATTGCACAACGCAATCCAAACCAATCAAAACATTAAAATAGCACAAATTTTTTAAATTCTAATTGATTAGATTCTGAACATAATAAAAATGAGCAGATCCGATGAAAAAATTCTCAGATAAAAATAGGGATAAAGTAAAATATTTTAAAATACATCCATTAATTCTATAGTATATATAGATTTTATTGAGTTTAATCTTAATCAAAAAAAGACTTCTTGTATCACAGAAAATACAAGAACCCATTATTTGAATGAAATAAAAGCTATGGGACGGAGATATAAATGGATCCTTTTATCCACGATCGGATTATATTTATTTGATACACTGTTGTCAATATGAATGTTGAGAAAAGAATACAAAAGAAAAAACAATTTATAAATCTAACTAACAATTCCAATTTCAATCAATTAGACAATTAGAATTATAAGAAAAAATAAGAAAAAAAAAAAAAACTAAGGACTTGTGTTGGATTGGCACTATATATAATATTTCTATACAACACAACATTGATACAATATTGGTGGAAAAAAAAATTAAGTAAAAAAATGAGGTTTATTCACTAAAATAAGCAAGTGAAATCCTTTGTGTTTTTTTATTTGTTCCTTAACTCATTGACAGTAATCTCAAAATTTTATATTTATAGACCCGATTACTTCATTTATTTATTCACTTAATCTTTTTCTATCTATTTTATATATATCAATAAAATTTATATCAATAAAATATAAATAGATTTTTGTCGTTATAAAAGACACTCTTTTATTTATAAAAGACACTCTTTTATAGTAACAATAATAAATTTAGTATGATATAAATAGAACAAAAGAGGAAATAGCAAAGAAACAAAAAGGTTATACAAGGCTATATACAAATCATCCACATTTTTTTTATTTCATTATTTTTTATTTCATTAATTGAATTTTATTTGTTGATTAGGGCGAAGTTCCGTAAAAACCCCCGCCCTTTTTGAAATATCATGAACAGTTCCTGTAGGTTGAGCACCTTTTTCAAGGAAATATAGAATAGCAGGAACATTTAAATAGATTTGATTCTTTATCGGGTCATAAAAACCCACTTTACGAAGATCTCTTCCCTCTCGTCGGGATCGAACATCAATTGCAACGATTCGATAAATGGCTCATTGGGATAGATGAACAATACTCCCCCCCCTAGAAACGTATAAGAAGTTTTCTCCTCGTACGGCTCGAGAAAATTCTAAATTATGTCTATGTATAGAATCATAATATCAAATAGATCCATAAAATCATCAAATTCATTATATTATTGATTTTAGTTTAAATACTTTTTCTTAGTCTTCCCCCCCCCCCAAAAAAAAAAAAATTATTTGTATCCTCATAACTCAAGTTGAATAACTCTCAAATAACTCAAAAGAAACCTTTTAGGTATTAAATTTATTGAGTGGTCTCTAACCCTTTTTGTCTGTCTCCTTTAGAATCTAGATTCTTAAATATGATCTGGTTGTTGAGACAATTGAAAACGGTATTTCCTTGTTCCAGGATCTTTATCTTTGCCTTGAATCATTGGGTTTAGACATTACTTCGGTGATCTTTAAATCGTTTCAAAACGGCAGCAACATACCATTTTTTGTGATTTCTTTCTATCAAAGAATCATATGAATGGTTGATTCCTACGTAATACACTTTACTTTTGATTTGATCAAAAGAGTTTTACCAATTCCAAACAAAATTAACTTTTAAATTTTATCGAATTGGATCCTTTAGATTTATATATCTAAAATATACTTACGAAGTTGTTCCAATTTATTGATCGATACTAACCTTAGATTCTTGCCCTTGAGAAATTAATCAATACGTTCTACTCGAGCTCCATCGTGTACTATTTACATGGCAACACTCTCAAAAATGAGGGTTCCAGTGGAACAGAACAAATGATGTCGAGCCAAGAGCACTTTCGTTCCTATATAATATAAAAAAGTGGTGGATGTAAGAATCCACAGCTGATCATGTCCTTCAAGTCGCACGTTGCTTTCTGCCACATCGTTTTAAACGAAGTTTTACCATAACATTCCTTCAGTTTGGAACCAGTATGTAATTGATTCAATTATGGAATCGTGAATAATCATCGGTTCGGTCGGTACATAATAATCTATACTTTTTTCTTCTATATGAAGAATGGATAATGTATGACGAAGTCTCAACAAGAATTCAATCAATTTAACCCCATTGTTTATAATTTTTTTTTTATTATAACTAACATAACATGAATAAATAAACACGAATAAACAAGTTATTTTGAATCTCTATCTTCAAGTAACGTGATAGGATAAATTCAACAATTTCACACTTCTTAGAGTACTAAGAACTCATAAGAAATCATTAAAAAGATTTAATTGATTGAATAGTTTCCTACCCTATATCATTATTTGCATAAGGTTTTACAGTAAGTACCATTCGCTTTTTATCATCATTAAGAGAAAGATAAATCCATATTGGATTAAACCATCAATGATTAATAAAAAAAAAGACTGATGTAAGGAAAGATTGAAGATTTAGGTTGTTATTTTTTCGTATTTCATATTGTAAAATCAGTAATATTTAATATTTAACAAATTAAAATTTCGTTTCATATGCGTGTTATTTGAACTCGATTAAATTTGTGAAAAAGATATGATTAATAATAATAAAAAAAAAAAAAAAAGAAATAAGAATCACATTCTATAACAATATTATACTCTTAAACGGAAGACTGGTCGAAAAGACAATCTTTATTTTGATATATTTTATTATGATATAGATTATGATATAGATATATATTTTATTTTTTATTATAGATTAATAAAATTATAGATTAATAAAATGATCGTGGGTCAGGTATGTTCTGGGACGGAAGGATTCGAACCTCCGAATAGCGGGACCAAAACCCGTTGCCTTACCACTTGGCCACGCCCCATTTCTAGTCGACACTAATAAACACTAATATTGGTACTGGTTGTTCGTCAACTCAAGTCTAAATATCTATTATCTATAAAATAGATTACTAGAATTTTTATACATGTAGACGTAGAATTAAACAGAATTTATTGATCATTACATATAATTCAATTAAGATATTGTATGAAAGTATGGTTTATTCTATTCTCTTTTGATTTGAGAATTGAAGGATTTTTGATTGGGTGAGTTCAAATCAAAGAAAGTTTTTTGGTCTATCTTATTTTCTTTTTATTCATTTTTCTTTTCTATGAATAATAACATATTTATAATAATAAAATAATAAAAAACTCAATTTATTAATAACTCAATCAAAATAAATAAAATACAATTATCCTCAAGAACAAAATGTTTGTTATGCTTAATATATTTAGTTTGATCTGTATCTGTCTTAATTCTGCTCTTTATTCAAGTAGTTTTTTCGTCGCCAAATTGCCCGAGGCCTACGCTTTTTTAAATCCAATCGTAGATGTTATGCCAGTAATACCTCTGTTTTTTTTTCTCTTAGCCTTTGTTTGGCAAGCTGCTGTAAGTTTTCGATGATATCTTTAATTTAATAATGTCTAGACAAATTCATGATTTATTGAAAAAAAAAAAATTCAAAGAAAAGAATTGATAAGATCAGATAAGTCTTACACCCTCAATTCAAATATTGAAATTCTTGTACAACCGCGAAAAATCTGGATCACCCCACTTTATTTCTTGGTGTCAAAATAAAAAATCAAAATAGTAGGGTATGCGGTATAAAAACGGAGAATCTATTCTCTTTTTTACTAAAAAAAATCTTGGAGATTATGTAATGCTTACTCTCAAACTATTTGTTTACACGGTAGTGATATTCTTTGTTTCTCTCTTTATTTTCGGATTCCTGTCTAATGATCCAGGACGTAATCCTGGACGTGAAGAATAAAAGATAAGGTTTTTGTTTTCCTTGCTTGATTTTTAAATGTTCTTAGTAGGATTTTATCTATTACACATTTTTAACTATTAAAAATAAAAAGAGCTCGCGAAAAATTCGAAAGAAAATACCAAGTCATCAACAAAAACGGAAAGAGAGGGATTCGAACCCTCGGTACGAAAAACTCGTACAACGGATTAGCAATCCGACGCTTTAGTCCACTCAGCCATCTCTCCTCCCAATTGAAAAAGGATAATACTATGTTACATTATAAAAAATAAGGATTGAAAGAGCCCTTCATAATATTTTTTTTTCATCCGAGAGTGCTTTTTAGTTCCACGGCCCGGCTAAGTACTGACCAGGCCGGGCCCGCCATTTATTGTTCCAACGAATCATAAATAATTTTTTTTTTTATTTGAAAACTAAAATACTTGCTTGTTATTACGATTGGAAAAATAAAAACTCTTTTGATTTCTATGATATAGAATCAAATGATATCGAATCAAAGTGTCGTTTCTTATCTTAATTTTTTATATTTATTCTTTATTTTCTTTATTCCTTTTATTTTAGTAAAGTAAATAAATAACAAAAAGGGAGCTGTGGATTCTTGCACAATACATTTTCATGTATGTTATGGCTTAAGTAGTTTTGTCGAGACGTCTAGGTCAAAAACCTCCGGCAAAAAAACACTTGTTATTTAGTTTTAGTTATTGAAATTTAATGAATTCTCTTTTCCGAATCTCATTGGGTTCTCTGATACAACACGTAAACGCTCTAATTTTCATGATTATTTTATGATCCTATCCTTTCTTTTTACTCTTTTAACTTTTTATTACGACCCATTTTCTTGTTCGACAAAAGGTTCATTTATATACAATAATCGGATTGTAGCGGGTATAGTTTAGTGGTAAAAGTGTGATTCGTTCTATAATCCTTTATATAGTTAAGGGGTCTTTCGGTTTGATTAATATTTCATTCCGACCAAAAACTTTATTTCTTAAAAGGATTTAATCCTTTACCTCTCAATGAAAAATTCGAGGAAGAATATACATTCTCGTGATTTGTATCCAAGAATCAATTCAAAATTGAAAAATTGGATTATGAGATTACGAAACATAATTTTTTTTTTTTTAATTAGATCAATACTTCTAATTGAATAAGTATGAGTAAAGGATCCATGGATAAAGATAGAAAGTGGCTTTCTAATCGTAACTAAATCTTTAATTTGGAATTTGTATTACGGAAATTGAAGCAAAATGGCTATTAAACAATGACTTTGGTTTACTAGAGACATCGACAAATTTTTTTAGCTCGGTAGAAACAAAATGCTTTTCCTAAGGATTCTCTCACATAGAAATAGAGAACGAAGTAACTAGAAAGGTTGTTATAATATAATCCCCCTCTTTTCTATAGGGATCGTCTAGAAAGCGGGTTGTTCTGAATACATTCAGACAGAAAAGCTGACATAGATGTTATGGGTGGAATTTTTTTTTTCGTTCATGTCTTAATATAGGAATTTATACATCTTCCATAAAGGAGCCGAATGAAACCAAAGTTTCACGTTCAGTTTTGAATTAGAGACGTTAAAAATGATGAATCAACGTCGACTATAACCCCTAGCCTTCCAAGCTAACGATGCGGGTTCGATTCCCGCTACCCGCTTTTACTTTATTTTTTTATTAAATTAATAAGAAATAAGAAAAAAAAAAAATTAATAAGAAATAAGAAAAAAAAAATTAATAAGAAATAAGAAAAAAATAGAATTAAATATTTTTATTTTGAGATTTTTATTATTTTATAAAAAAT